AAATAAAAATATTGTTTCCTTTCTGTTGGCACAAATTGAAACTACGACCCTCTCAGAAAGATCTAATGAAAATGAAAAAAAATGATTTTTGTTTTTTAACAATTTGGGGAATGGAAACAGAACTTCCTTTTGGTCAACCCCGAAAACGTCCTTCCCTTTTGAAACCTATTTTAAAGGAATTAAAAAAAAAAATTGTTAAATGGAAAAAGAAGTATTTTCCAGTTCTAACCGTTTTTAAAGAAAAAACAAAATTACTTGGAAAAGTTTCAAAAGAAATCAAAAAAAAAAAATGGGTTATCGAAGGTGTTATTTTTATAAAAAAAATAATAAAAGAATTTTCAAAAGTAAATCCAATTCTATTATTTAGATTAAGAGAAGTATATAAATTAAGCGAAATTAAAGAAGAAAAAGATTCCATGATAAGCAATCAGATAATTCACGAATCATTTAATCAAATTGCATCTCCGAGTTCGTCAAATTATTCATTGACGGAAAAAAAAACGAAGGATCTCGCTGATAGAACAAGTAAAATTCGAAATCAAATAAAAAGAATCTCAAAAGAGAAAAAAAAAGTAACTCCAAGAATAAATAATCTTAGTCCTAACAAAACAAATTCTAATGCTAAAAGATTCGAAAAATGGCAAATATTAAAAAGAAGAAATGTTCGATTAATCTATAAATTCCCCCCTTTTTTTAAAATTTTCATTGAAAAAATCTACACAGATCTATTTTTATCTATCATTAATATTCCCAGAATAAATACAAAACTTTTTCTTAAAGTAACAAAAAAAATTATTGATAAATCGATTTACAATAATGAAAGAAAACAAGAAAGAATTAATAAAAAAAAGAAAACTCCAATTACATTTATTTCGACTATAAAAAAGCCATTTGATAATATTAGTAATATTAAAGAAAATTCACGTATTTTTTATGACTTATCCTACGTGTCACAAGCATATGTATTTTACAAATTATCACAAATTCAAATTAGGAACTCGGTAAGATCTGTTGTTCAATATCAAAGAATCCCCCCTTTTCTTAAGTCTAAAATAAAGGATTCTTTTGAAAGACAAGGAATGATTCATTCGAAATTAGCAAATAAAAAACTTCCAAGCTATGAAACGAATCAATGGAAAAACTGGTTAAAAGGACATTATCAATACCATTTATCTCAGATCGGATGGTCTAGATTAATACCAGAAAAATGGCGAAATAGAGTTCGCCAGCGTTGTATAGTTAAAAAGGAAAATTTAAGCAAACGGCATTCATATGAAAAAGACCAATTGGTTGGTTCCAAAAAAAAATCGGAAGTCTATTTATTATCCAATGAAAAAAGTAATTTTCGAAAATATTATAGATATAATCTTTTATCATATAAATTTATTAATTATGATAATAAAACGGAATGTTTTTTTTATAGATTTCCCTTTCAAGAAAATAAGAACCAAGAAATTTATTATACTTATAACAGGCCTAAAAAGGCCTTTTTTGATATACTGAGGAACATCCCTATTCAAAATGATCTAGGACAGGTTGATATTCCATATATGGAAAAATCGGCCGATAGAAAAAACTTTGATTGGAAATTTTTCAATTTTTATCTTAGCCAAAAAGCCGATATTGAGACCTGGATCATTATTGATACCAATAGGAATCAAAATACTCAAATTCCTACTAACAATTCTCAAATAATTTCTAAAAAAAATATTTTTTATCTTATGATTCCAGAAACCAATTCACCAAACCCCCACAAAGGATTTTTTGATTGGATGGGAATGAATGAAAAAATACTAAAGCGCCCCATATCGAATCTGGAATTTTGGCTCTTCCCAGAATTTGTGTTACTTTATAAGGCATATAAAACAAAACCTTGGTTTATACCAAGCAAATTACTTCTTTTAAATTTAAATAGTAGTGAAAATAAAAAGATTAATGAAAAGAAAAAGATTAATTTGTTAATAGCCTCGAATAAAAAGCATCGAAATCAAGAAGAAAAAGAACCCATAAGTCAAGGAGATCGTGGATCCGTTCTCTCACAACAAAAAGATATTGAAGATAATTATGCAAGCTTGGACATAAAAAAGGGGAAAAAGAGAAAACAATACAAAAGCAATACAGAAGCAGAACTAGATTTCTTCCTGAAACGTTATTTGGTTTTTCAATTGAAATGGTGCACAACTTTAAATCAAAGAATGATCAATAATATCAAGGCATATTGTCTTCTGCTTAGACTGATAGATCCAAAAAAAATGACTATAACCTCCATTCAAAAGAGAGAAATAAATTTGGATAGAATGCCGATTCAAAGTAATTTAACTCTTTCAGAATTAATGAAGAGGGGGGTATTGATTGTAGAACCACTTCGTTTGTCTGGAAAAAAAGATGGACAATTTATTATGTACCAAACCGTAGGTATTTCGTTGCTTCATAAGAGTAAGCATCAAATTAATCAAAAATATCAAGAGCAAAGATATGTTTCTAGGACAAATTTGGATGAAACAATTTCACCACATCAAAGAATAAATGAAAATAGAGACAAAAATCATTTTGATTTACTTGTTCCAGAAAATATTTTCTCGTTTAAACGTCGTAGAAAAGCGAGAATTCTAATTTGTTTCAATTCAAAGAATGAAAATTATACATATAGAAATCCAGTATTTTGGAATAGAAAGAACATAAAAAACAGCAGCCGAGTTTCACATGACAATAATTATCTTGATAGAGAGAAAAATCAATTAATGAAATTAAAGTTCTTTCTTTGGCCTAATTATCGATTAGAAGATTTAGCTTGTATGAATCGTTATTGGTTTGATACCAATAATGGCAGTCGTTTCAGTATGTTAAGAATACATCTGTATCCGCGATTGAAATTCTGTGAATAATACAATTTTTCTATATATACCCTAAACCCTATTTCTATATACCCTATATATAATCTATATTAATCTATATATAATATAGGGTATATGAAAGTAAACAAATATACAGATCACGTACTTTTCTTGTCTCACATTTCATTCTAGTATTCAATATGAAATGAATTATGAATAATATCTCAATTAGTTTTCCAAATGAATCAATAGAAACTTCTGAATTTTAGGTCTAAATTCTTCGATGCAAAAATGTACCAATCTTTTTCTATTCCTATCTAAATCCAATTTCCAATTCGATTGATTGGTTTGAATTCAGAAAGGAGTTATTTGGATTAAATTATTGTATATACCACATCAAAATTAATGGCATTATTATTACTTATACTTATTACTGATCGGTAAAATCCATATCTGTACAAGGGGAAAGGAGAGTTTTTTATGGTAAAAAATTCAGTAATTTCTATTATTTCTCAAAAAGAAAATAAAGAAAATAGAGGGTCTGTTGAATTTCAAGTATTCAGTTTCACCACTAAGATAAGGAGACTTACTTCACATTTGGAATTGCACAAAAAAGACTTTTCATCTCAGAAAGGTTTGCGAAAAATTTTGGGAAAACGTCAACGACTACTAGCCTATTTGTCAAAAAGAAATAGAGGACGCTATAAAGAATTAATTGATGAGTTGGATATTCGAGAAATAAAAACTCGTTAATTTGAAGCATGATATCATTTGACGAGCTTAGTCTTGATGAGCTTAGTCGTTTAAATTTTGATGAATTTCTTTTTACTTTCAGCAATGCATGGAAGACTGACTCGGGAAAAACTTATGATTACACCAACTACAAGAAACGACCTCATGATAGTCAATATGGGCCCTCACCACCCATCAATGCACGGTGTTCTTCGACTAATCGTTACTCTCGACGGTGAAGATGTTATTGACTGTGAACCTATATTGGGTTATTTACATAGAGGAATGGAAAAAATTGCGGAAAATCGAACAATTATACAATATTTGCCTTATGTAACACGTTGGGATTATTTAGCTACTATGTTTACAGAAGCAATAACCGTAAACGGACCTGAACAGCTAGGCAATATTCAAGTACCTAAAAGGGCTAGCTATATTAGAGCTATTATGCTGGAGTTAAGTCGTATCGCTTCCCATTTGTTATGGCTTGGCCCTTTTATGGCAGATATTGGGGCACAGACCCCCTTTTTCTATATTTTGCGAGAACGAGAATTGATATATGACTTATTCGAAGCTGCTACCGGTATGCGCATGATGCATAATTATTTTCGTATCGGAGGAGTCACTGCTGATCTACCTCATGGCTGGATAGATAAATGTTTAGATTTTTGCGATTATTTTTTAACTGGGGTTGCTGAATATCAAAAGCTTATTACACGAAATCCTATTTTTTTAGAACGAGTTGAAGGCGTAGGTATTATTGGCGGAGAAGAAGCATTAAATTGGGGTTTATCGGGGCCAATGCTACGAGCTTCCGGAATACAATGGGATCTTCGTAAAGTTGATCGTTATGAGTGTTATGACGAATTTAATTGGGAGATTCAATGGCAAAAAGAAGGAGATTCATTAGCTCGTTATTTAGTACGAATCGGCGAAATGACAGAATCCATAAAAATTATCCAACAGGCCCTGGAAGGAATTCCAGGGGGGCCCTATGAGAATTTAGAAAGCCGGCGCTTTGATAGAATAAAAGACCCTGAATGGAATGATTTTGAATATCGATTTATTAGTAAAAAACCTTCTCCAACTTTTGAATTATCCAAGCAAGAACTTTATGTAAGAGTCGAAGCACCAAAAGGAGAATTGGGAATTTTTCTGATCGGAGATCAGAGTGTTTTTCCTTGGAGATGGAAAATCCGACCGCCGGGGTTTATCAACTTGCAAATTCTTCCGCAGTTAGTTAAAAGAATGAAATTGGCTGATATTATGACGATACTAGGTAGTATAGATATCATTATGGGAGAAGTTGATCGTTGAAATGATAATTGATATAACAGAAATAGAAGCTATTCATTCTTTTTTCAGATTGGAATCCTTAAAAGAAGTTTATGGGCTCGTATGGATGCTTGTCCCTATTTTCATTCTTGTATTAGG